TATTCTGGCTTTTCTCTGGTGAATATCCAACAATAGGTTCCATTGAATGAATAATGGATCCGGATCCCAAAAACAATAAAGCTTTAGAATAGGCATGGGTGATCAAATGGAATAAAGCAGCTCGATAAGAACCTATACCTAGAGCTAACATAATATAACCCAATTGAGACATTGTAGAATAAGCTAAACTTCTTTTAATGTCTCTTTGGGCAAGAGCTAAAGTAGCTCCTAAAAGTACTGTTATTATACCTACTAAACAAATGAGATTCATTATGTAAGGTATAACTATGAAAAGAGGAAGAAGCCGAGCTACAAGAAAAATTCCTGCTGCTACCATAGTAGCGGCGTGTATAAGAGCCGAAATAGGAGTGGGACCTTCCATGGCGTCAGGTAACCATACGTGAAGGGGAAATTGTGCGGATTTAGCAACTGCACCGACAAATAATAAAAAGGCACATAAAGTAGCAAATAAAGAATTGACCCCATTATTATGGATCAAGGTATTCACTATTTGGAACAAATCGCGAAATTCGAAACTACCAGTTATCCAATAAAATCCTAAGGTTCCTAATAATAAACCAAAATCTCCTATACGATTAGTTACAAAAGCTTTTTGACAAGCACTTGCTGCAATGGGTCGTGTGAACCAAAAGCCTATCAATAAATAGGAACACATTCCCACTAGTTCCCAAAAAATATAAATTTGTATCAAATTGGAACTAGTAACTAATCCCAACATTGAAGCATTGGAAAAACTCATATGAGCAAAAAATCTCAAATATCCTTGGTCGTGAGACATATAATTGTCACTATAAATAAAAACCATGATTCCAACAGTAGTAATTAGTATTGACATAATAGAAGTAAGTGGATCGATCAAGTGTCCGAACTCTAATAAAAAATCATTATTGATGGTCCAAGACCATAGATATTGATAGGTCAAACTTCCATTTATTTGCTGAATAGACAGATTGGCCGAAAACCACATAGCTATACTTAGTAGTAAAACACTTAGGAAAGCCCACATACGACGAAGATCTTTTGTTGCTGTCGGAATAAGTAGAAGTCCAAATCCTATTGACATAGTAACTGGGAGCGGAAAAAGGGGTATTATCCATGCATATTTATATGTATATTCCATAAGAAAACAAATTGTTCTTTTTTCTTAGAATTGTTTCCGATTCACCAATTATGATCTCTCTCGAAAAGAACAAAACAATAAGAAAAAAATATGAAAAAGATCAAATACAAAAATACAAATATTTGAATTATGACTTTTATCAAAGAATATGATCAAATAATTAGTCAAGTTTCTTACTTAGTTATTAATTAACTTCTAACTTCAAACTCTAGAAAAGAAAGATATTTTTGAAAGAATATGACATCATATGAGATTTTTAATAATTGGATTTTCCCTTTACATTATATTCTAATTATGTAAAATGTAAAATTATGTAATTTCTATTCTATATTATTCTATATTATATATTTCTATATATTTATATATACTTTGTATACTTTTTAAATATATTTTTATTCATATTATATTTTCTTCATGATATATTATTATAGTATATATTTATATACTATTTACTTTATTACTTTACTATTTTATTTTACTATTTAGATAAATTAGATAAATATTTTCTATTACTATTCTTAATATGAAATATTCATATTTGTAATATTGTATATATGACTCTTATATTATATCTTAGATTCTATATGAATCTATATTCAATAATATTTGAATTACATTACTTTTTTTTGTATATTCTTTTTGTATATATTCCTTAAAAAAAAAAATAAATATACAATACGTATGTAATTATTACATTATGCAAATATCAGAATGAAGATAGAAAAGAAAAATCTATTTGTCTATTAAAATAGAATCTTTTTCTTTTATTATTGATTTTATTTTTCTTTTCTTCTTTTTTCTTCTATTTGTATGTTAGGATATTCTTGAGGTAAATTTATGGAATTAAGTATTAAGTATAGGTAATGACTAATAAAGAGTAATTTATTCTAAACAATATATGTCTTTCACATACAACGATAAAAATGAGTCACCTACCTTTTGAATGGCAGTTCCAAAAAAACGTACTTCTATGTCAAAAAAGCATATTCGTAGAAATCTTTGGAAAAAAAAAGGATCTTTAGAGGCAGTAAAAGCTTTTTCTTTAGCTAAATCTGTTTCCACCGGACAGTCAAAAAGTTTTTTTGTACGACAAAAAAAAGTCTTGGAAAAATCTTAATTGACAAGTTTCAAAGAACTTCCAAATTTCCAATTTTTAAATTGAAAGACAAATGATTCAATTTTACTAATGTATTGTGTATTTTATTTGTATTTCACTTCTCCATATTAGTTAGAGCTAAGTAATATGAAAAATAAGAATCTTTCTGTCTACTGGATTCAAAGTACTCAGTATTGTGTATTTTCTTTTTTTTTTTTTATCATTTTTTTCTATTTTTTATAGTCTTTCTATATTTCTATTATATTCTATTTTATTTATTTTATTCTATTTATTGAGATTGATATTGATTGATATTGAATTCGTGAGATGTTTTTTTCTTTCCTATGAATTGTGCTTTTCAAAATAGAAAAGCACAATTACGATAGACAATAAAGAATCTGAATATTTCATTATACTTTAGACTAAGGTGTTGGGTCTCGAAATCGTTAGAAAAAAAATTATGAATTTTATACCCCGACCGAGAACGAAACTATTGAGTTCTTACTGTTTTGGATAAACAAGAGCTAGGTTTCTAGTACGTAAAAGTTGATTATGAAAACTGAACTTACGAAGATGCTAATTCAATATTATTGATATTGAACATTTCCATATGAATGGAAATGCATCTTTCTTCATTGTTTCCTAAACTCTATTGAATATCGACAATTCAACATGAATTTCCTATTATTATTTAGGGTAAGCCGCCATGGTGAAATTGGTAGACACGCTGCTCTTAGGAAGCAGTGCTAGAGCATCTCGGTTCGAGTCCGAGTGGCGGCATAAATATTCTATAAATATTAATAATATAGACACAATAGATCTAATAGAATATAAAATATTTAAAATATTTTATTTTATATTCTATTTAATCCCCTCCCCGATTTCAATTATTTAAAAGGGACTCTTCTTTATGATATTTGTGACCTTAGAACATATATTAACTCATATTTCCTTTTCGATCATATCAATTGTGATTATGATTCGTTTGATGAACTTATTAGTCTACGAAATCGAAGGATTACGTAATTCGTCAGAAAAAGGGATGATAGCTACTTTTTTCTCTATAACAGGGTTTTTAGTTATTCGTTGGATTTCTTCGGGACATTTTCCCTTAAGTAATTTATACGAATCATTAATCTTCCTTTCATGGAGTTTATCCATTATTCATATGATTCCGTATCTTGGGAATCATAAAAATGATTTAAGCGCAATAACTGCACCAAGTGCCATTTTTACCCAAGGTTTCGCCACGTCAGGTCTTTCAACTGAAATGCATCAACCCGCAATATTAGTACCTGCTCTACAATCTCAGTGGTTAATGATGCATGTCAGTATGATGCTATTGAGCTATGCAGCTCTTTTATGTGGATCATTATTATCAGTTGCTCTTATAGTGATTACATTTCAAAAAAGAATCGATTCTTTTTTGAAAAACAAGAATTTTTTCAGTTTAAGGAAGTCGTTTTTCTTTGGTGATATGGAATATTTGAACGAAAAAGGAAGTGTATTAAAAAAGACTTCTTTCCTCTCATTTCCAAATTTTTACAAATATCAATTAATTCAGCGTTTGGATTATTGGAGTTATCGTGTCATTAGTTTAGGGTTTACCTTTTTAACCATAGGTATTCTTTCTGGAGCAGTATGGGCTAATGAAGCATGGGGTTCTTATTGGAATTGGGACCCTAAGGAAACTTGGGCATTTATTACTTGGACCATATTTGCAATTTATTTACATACTAGAACAAATCCAAAATTGCAAGACCAAGGCACGAATTCGGCATTTGTAGCTTCTATAGGATTTATCCTAATTTGGATATGCTATTTTGGGATCAATCTATTAGGAATCGGGTTCCATAGTTATGGTTCATTCCAATGAATATCTAATTGAATAAAATAAACTACACGAAGAATACATAAAAAAATCGTCTGATACACAATGAACATTTGTGCGAGTTTTTGAGAACCGTTTAAATAGAGGAATTATTCAAATGGTTCTCAAAAACTTTAGATGTATCTCATTACAATTCTAATTAACCCTTCCTTTTTTTTCATTGTACAACGAAAAATCGTTAAAATATGAAAGTCAAAGAATTATAAGACTTTCTTTCCAATTAATGAAAATTATTTCATTTTCCTTTATTATTGAATCTAAAAAAAGAATTAGTATCTATAAAAATAATTAGATAATAGAACTTGTACCTTGTCAACCGATAACGGGAGAACGAAATCAGGATAAATACCAATTCCTATTACAGGTAGAAAGATACAGATCGAAACAAATAGTTCTCGTGGTCCAGAATCAAAAAAATTCGAGTTTGGAATATTGAATAGCTTGTATCCATAGAAAATCTGACGTAACATAGATAATAAAAAAATAGGAGTTAATATCATTCCAATTGCCATTACAAAAGTAATTAACATTTTTGGCATGAAAAGATATTTTGGGCTGGTAATTATTCCAAAAAAGACTAAGAATTCTGCAACAAAACCACTCATTCCTGGCAATGCAAGAGAAGCCATCGAGAAACTACTAAACATGGTAAATATTTTTGGCATTGGGATAGATATCCCCCCCATCTCTTCGAGATAAACAAAACGTATTCTATCACAACTTGTTCCTGCTAAGAAAAAAAGTGCAGCACCAATCAATCCATGAGAGAGTATTTGTAAAATGGCTCCATTAAGTCCCATGCCAGTTATAGAACCAATTCCTATAATTATGAAACCCATGTGAGATACGGAAGAATAGGCAATACGTTTTTTTAAATTGCGTTGACCGAGAGAGGTTGAAGCTGCATAAATGATTTGTATTATTCCTACTATCACCAACCAGGGAGATAATATAGAATGAGCGTGAGCTAATAATTCCATATTGATCCGAATCAATCCATATGCTCCCATCTTTAATAAGATTCCAGCTAAAAGCATACATGTACTGTAATGTGCTTCCCCGTGGGTATCTGGTAACCATGTATGTAGGGGTATCATCGGCGATTTGACAGCATAAGCAATAAGAAAACCAAAATAGAGTATTATTTCCAATGCTGCAGGATATGATTGATTAGCTAATTTTTCTAAATCTAATGTTGGTTCATTGGAACCATATAAACCCATACCTAGAACTCCTATTAAGAGAAAAATGGAACCTCCGGCAGTGCACAAAATAAACTTTGTAGCCGAGTACAGGCGTTTTTTTCCTCCCCACATGGATAAAAGTAAGTAAACAGGAATTAATTCTAATTCCCACATGATGAAAAAAAGTAAAAGGTCTCGAGAAGAAAATGATCCTATTTGGCCACTATACATTGCTAACATCAAGAAATAGAAAAATCGCGGATTTCGAGTAACTGGCCAAGCTGCTAAAGTAGCTAAAGTAGTGATAAATCCTGTCAGTAAAATGGGTCCTATGGAAAGTCCATCGGTTCCCAGTCTCCAGTGAAAATCAAAAAGATTGATCCATTGAAAATCCTCCTTCAATTGGGTTAATGGATCGTCCAATTGGAAATGATAACAAAATACATAGGTCATTAGAAGGAGCTCTAGGATACATATACATAGAGTATACCACCTATACACCTTATTTCCCCTATGAGGGAAAAAGACAATTGAAGAACCTGCGAATATGGGCAAAACAAGAAGTATTGTTAACCAAGGAAAATAACTCGTGATAAAGACAAGATAAAATTAGACCAGAAAAGCCCGTGCTCGGGAGAAGGATAATATATTTTCTTTTCTCGAGTACGGGCTTTTGTCGGTAAAGAGGAATCAAACGATTCAAGTGGAGTTTTTTGTCACATATCAATAAGAAAGACCCATGCTGCGAGTTGTTTCATGCCATAAATAAACACGGACACTCAAAAAATCTGTTGGACAAGCGGATTCACATCTCTTACAACCTACACAATCCTCGGTTCTTGGCGCAGAAGCAATTTGCTTAGCTTTACATCCGTCCCAAGGTATCATTTCCAATACATCCGTGGGGCAAGCTCGAACACATTGGGTACATCCTATACATGTATCATAAATCTTTACTGAATGTGACATTGGATCTATAAATTCCAGTTTTGAACACAAAAGATTTTCGATCTGGTAAAATAAAATCATAAAATGAAATAAATCATATATTTTCTATTGTAGACACCAGACGAATCGATGATTTATCAAAATTTTAAGAATCAATAGATTTTCTAATCTGTTTATGAGAAAGGGCCAAGATACTTTGATTTCCATTTCAATAACCATGAAATGTGAGTTTACGAATTCAATTCATGGTTATTTTACTATATTTTTATATTTCTATGAATATAGAAGATCTTAATTTTTATTTCATTTATAGAATTTCTCTATTTTTGTCTTAATTTAATTCAATTTTCTAGAATTGAAAATATCAATTGAGAATTTAGTAGAATTCTAGGAATTCTAAGTAATCCTATTCATATAGAAAATATGAATTTGAATTCTATAAATCAAATAGAAAGAATCTAAAATAGTCTAATTCTAACTAATTCTAATTTAGAATTCATTTTAATATAATGTACTATACTAATATATATATATTCATATACATATATACATATAAATATAGAAAGATTCTAGTATATAGATATATAGAAATAGAATTAAGGATATGATGATATATTATATATCAGATGAATACGTTTGTTATTAGGTTAGTGATAGAATAGGTTATTAACTCTAAATCATAAATATATATGAAAAAAGAGAAGAAAGAAAATAAATAAGAAAATAAGAGAATATTCTATTCTCTTGAATTCTAATTCTATTAGATTCTATTTAGAATATTCTAAAAGTCTTATGTTTTGATTTCTATGTGAAAATAGAATAATTATGACTAATTATTCAGCAAATTTGATTGATTGATACGAGTTGATTTTCTGTTACGATGGATCGACGAAACAATAGCTAGCCCAATAGCTGCTTCAGCAGCCGCAATGGCTATAACAAAGATTGAGAAAATTTCTCCTTTTAATTGCCGACTATCAAATATATCGGAAAATGTGACGAGATTTATATTCACCGAATTCAGTATAAGCTCAAGACACATAAGTGCTCTAACCATGCTTCGGCTTGTGATCAGTCCGTAGATACCGATAGAAAATAAATAAACACTTAGAAAAAGTACATGTTCTAACATCATTGATAAATTCCTCATCTATCTCGATTCATTTCAATATGAACAAAAATTAAACCGATTCAGTTGACTAGTAGAATAGAAGAATTACAGAACAAAATAAGATATTCACAGTAGATTGAAATAAAATAGATTAAATCCATTTTCATTCTTTAATTATAAAAAAGGAAGTTCTTATTTCTTATTATATTAGATTATTGACGAGCCATAGTAATTGCACCTATCAAAGAAACTAAAAGAATTATAGAAATGAGTTCAAAAGGAAGATAAAAATCTGTGGATAAATGAATCCCAATTTGTTGAACGTTACTCATTAAGTCCTGTTCTATAATCTGATTTGATCTTGTAGTCCGAAGAATTCCGGACCATGACGTATCTGGGATAGTAGTCATTAATGAAAAAAAAATACTTGTACAAACCAGTGAAGTGATCCTATCTCCAATGGTCCATAAATAGGAATCATTGGAATATTCTGAACCGTTCATGAACATCACAGCAAATATGATTAATACATTTATGGCTCCCACATAAATAAGGAACTGTGCGGCAGCTACAAAATAGGAATTCAATGAAATATATAATAAGGATATACAAACAAGAACCAATCCCAATGAAAAGGCAGAATCAATAGGATTGGTAAGTAATACTACTCCCAGACCTCCTAATATAAGAACTGATCCCAGAAATACTACAATAATATCATGTATTGGTCCAGGTAAATCCATTATGAAATAAAAGATAAATAAATAAGTCGAAATATTTCATGACCTTACTAAGGGTCCAGGAAAGGAACTCTTTTTTTATATGATACCTTCCTAATTGAATGAAAAAAAAGGAATATCATTAGATAGATAAAATAAAGTTATTTGGCTAATCCTACTTTATTCCAAACCAAATCTGAGTAATTGGTAATCGTTCTTGAACGGGTTTTTATTTTTTCATTTTATTTGTTGAATCCATAACTGTTTGAATTGTGTAATCTCCAATTATTGAAATGGGTAACCGACCTAAAGAAATTTGATTATAATTCAATTCGTGACGATCATAAGTGGAAAGTTCATATTCTTCAGTCATCGATAAACAGTTTGTTGGACAATACTCGACACAGTTACCGCAAAATATACAGACACCAAAATCAATACTATAATGAAGCAATTGTTTTTTCTTAATATCTTTTTCAAATTTCCAATCAACAATGGGAAGGTCTATTGGACATACGCGAACGCATACTTCACAAGCAATACATTTATCAAATTCAAAGTGGATTCGACCACGAAAACGCTCTGATGTGATTGATTTTTCATAAGGATATTGAATAGTTACAGGTAAACGATTTGTATGGGATAAGGTAATTATGAAACTTTGTCCAATGTACCTTGCGGCTCGTATTGTTTGTTTGCCATAATTCATGAACCCAGTAACCATAGGTAACATATTATAGATATCCGTGAATAAAATTTATGTTTCTTTCTCTTGGTTGAGATAAGTTATGAATATAGAATATTCATTATTGTTTTCTCTTAATTTCTTATTTTTATTTATAGTTTCTAGTGAATAGTTTATAGTGAAACGAGTTGAAAAGAGGTTGTCAATAATAGATTACCTAGAGAAATAGGTAAAAGAAATTTCCATCCAAGATTTAATAATTGATCCATTCTCATCCTAGGTAAAGTCCATCTTGTTGTGATAGGAATGAACAGAAACAAATAAGCTTTAGCTAATGTAATAAAGATACTAATTGCTATTACAAAGACTCTAAACATTTTATTTATTCCAAAAAGTTCAGTAAGAGATATGTACGGAATAGAAAAATTCCACCCACCTAAGTAAAGAACTGTTACAAATAATGAAGAAACTAATAGATTTAGGTAAGAAGCAAGATAAAAGAACCCGTATTTTATACCTGAATATTCGGTTTGATAACCTGCTACTAATTCCTCTTCTGCTTCTGGTAAATCAAAGGGTAATCTTTCACATTCTGCTAGAGAAGACATTAGAAAAACTAGAAACCCTATGGGCTGACGCCACAGATTCCATCCCCCAAAACCATATTTGGACTGTGCCTCAATTATATCAACTGTACTTGAACTGTTAGATAATTATAGTCGATGATAACATCACTGCTCCCATCGCTATTCCAAAACCGTACATGAGATTTTCACCTCATACGGCTCCTCTATGGCCACAAAGAAATGTAAGGTAAGGCTGGTTCAGTATTATTGCTCTCCTTGGACCTTAGGTAAATACAATGTAAAGATAAATTGGAGGTTGGAGAGTCCTCAATTCGACCAATAAAATTCTGTCTGCTATAATAAAAAAAAGCACTTCCGAATTGATCTCATCCCTTATAATGATATGAGAATTAAAATAATCAAAATTTATCTTTGTTCAGCAATAACTTAATCCTTCAATCAAATACTCGTTATATTCATAAATATAAAGAATTGGCATTAGTTAATGAATCATGATAAGAATTCCCATATGCATATGTATGAAGAAATAAATATTTTCTTATTATTCCCGTTTTATTCTTTTTTATTCTATTATCGTATTGCATTCTATTTGTCTTGTTCCTGTTCTTCTTTTTGAAAACTAAAAAAAAGGAAAGAAAATAAAGGATTAATTCGTTCTTGATAGTCATTTATTTAATAAGCGAATAGTAGCATACTCTAGATCGGAATCGTGGGGAAGTACTGCTTGATCGTTTCTACCAACTTCAAGCCCTTATTATGATTCGTTTTATGCAAAGTTTTATGCAAAAATCCTTTTTTTTGATACCTTACATTATTTCCATTACTCATCCTTTGCGTACTTTGGTGTTCCTAACTGCCCACTTCTTTTTGATTGATCCCCAGTATAGTAATAAATACAGTTGACCTTTTGCATCCGCTTCAAGATATGACGACTAATAAAATAATCTCAATCTTGGGGTAAACAACTTATGTTTACTTCAAATTTCTTCTTGTACCTAGGGAATGAGATTTTTCTTGTTTTACTGCAAATTGAGGAGCAGTTTTGTTTCACTCATATAACTATCTGGTTTAACTCATCGAACTAAAATGTTTCATAAAAAAGATGAAGATATTTATTCAATACATTCAATTTCTTTATCTTCACTTACTTTATACTTTATAAAGTAAGTATAAAGTTTCTTTATTTCATATTCATATTTACATATTGAATTATGTTTATATTGTATTGAAATTTAAATTCATTTCTTTTCTCTTTTCTAGAAAAGAGATAAAAAAAAGTTCATGTTCCAACGAATCGCACGTAGAGATATTGCTAACACACATAGAGTTAATGGTATTTCATAACTAATCGATTGAGCTACAGCTCGTAGACCGCCTGAAAAGGAATACTTATTATTTGATCCATATCCTGACATAAGAAGACCAATGGGGACAATACTTGAAAAGGCAATCCATAAAAAAACACCTATACTGAGATCAGCTAAAACAAGGTGATATCCAAAAGGAATTACTAAATAACTTAGTAGAATTGATATAAACCCTATAGAAGGTCCGACCCTAAATAAACGAATATTACCTCTAGATGGAAGAAGATCCTCCTTCAAAAGTAGTTTGGTCCCATCCGCTAAAGCTTGAAGAATTCCTAATGGGCCGGCATATTCAGGTCCAATACGTTGTTGTATTGCTGCAGATATTTTTCTTTCTAACCACACAATGACTAATACCCCCATTGTGATTCCTAAGACAAGGGTTAAAATGGGGATAAAAATCCATATGAGTCCATAGACTTCTTTTAAGGATTCTAATCTATAAAAAGAATTAATAGTTTGTACTTCTGTCGTATCAATTATCATTTCAACGATCAACTTCTCCCATAATGATATCTATACTACCTAGTATCGTCATGATATCAGCCAATTTCATTCTTTTAACTAGCTGGGGAAGAATTTGCAAATTGATGAAACCGGGTGGACGAATTTTCCATCTCCAGGGGAAAACGCTACTATCCCCTATTAAATAAATTCCTAATTCTCCTTTTGGGGCCTCTACCCTTACATAAAGTTCTTGTTTTAACAATTCAAAATTGGGTGAAAGTTTTTTAGTAATAAACCTATATTCAAAATTATTCCATTCGGAATTCTTTGTCCTATGAAAACGCCGGTTTTCTAAATTCTCATAAGGTCCTCCAGGAATTCCTTCTAGAGCCTGTTGAATGATTTTTATGGATTCTTGCATTTCACCGATTCTTACTAAATAACGAGCTAATGTATCGCCTTCTTTTTGCCATTTGACTTCCCAATCAAATTTATTGTAACACTCATAACGATCAACTTTACGAAGATCCCATTGTATTCCAGAAGCTCGTAACATTGGTCCTGATAAACCCCAATTTATTGTCTCCTCCCCACCAATAATGCCCACTCCTTCAACTCGTTCCAAAAAAATGGGATTTCGCGTAATGAGTTTTTGATACTCAACAACTTCTGTTAAAAAATAATCACAGAAATCAAAACATTTATCTATCCAGCCATAAGGTAAATCCGCAGCTACTCCTCCAATGCGGAAATAATTATGCATCATCCGCATACCTGTGGCGGCTTCGAATAGATCATATATTAATTCCCTCTCTCTTAAAATATAGAAAAAGGGAGTCTGTGCACCGATATCGGCCATAAAAGGGCCAAGCCATAACAAATGGGAGGCTATACGGCTCAGCTCCAGCATAATAACTCTGATATAACTGGCCCTTTTAGGCACTTGAACACTTTCCAATCGTTCTGGTGCATTTACTGTTATTGCTTCTGTAAACATAGTAGCTAAATAATCCCAACGTGTTACATAAGGCAAATATTGTATAATTGTTCGGTTCTCCGCTATTTTTTCCATCCCTCTGTGTAAATAGCCCAATATAGGTTCACAGTCAATAACATCTTCACCATCCAGAGTAACGATCAGCCGAAGAACACCATGCATTGATGGGTGGTGAGGACCCATATTGACTATTATGAAATTTTTTCTTGTAGCTGGTACAGTCATATTTTTTTCCTTAATTCATTATTTCATGAATTTTTTAAAATGAAAAATAAAAAAAAAAAGAATAACTGAACTAATAAAAAAATAATGAAAAAATAAAAAAGAACAAGGATAATAATAAGAAAATCAAATAAGAAATTAAAATTTAATTAACGAGTTTTTGGTTCCCGAATATTGAACTGATCCATTAATTTCTTATAACGCACTTTGTTTTTCTTTGACAAATAAGTCAATAATCGTTGACGTTTTCCCAGAATTCTTCGTAGACCCCTTTGCGATAAAAAATCTCTTTTGTGCAATTCTAAATGTGAAGTAAGTCTCCGTATCTTACTGGTGAAATGGAATACTTGAAATTCAACAGACCCACTATTTTCTTCTTTTTCTTCTTGTGTAATAACTGAGATGAATGAATTTTTGACCATAAATTAAGATTTATATCTTTCTTTTCTGTGAATTTTACCGATCAGGAAAAATAATAATATTTATTATGCCAGTTATTTTCATCTAGTATACATCAAAATTGGATTTCATTCATATACTACTTTGTTTTTTATTTATGTGGTTTATGTTTTGTATATTTGGATCAAATATACAAAACATATATGTATTCACGAAAGAGAACAATTTATTTTTACTTAAAAGGATTCCGCTCTTCCTAGTGAAAATATATACACTATGAAATCAGCATCATGTATTAGAATGTTACACAGTGTATATATTTCGGCTTTCATCTATCAAATATGTTACACGATATGTAGGAAATCTACTATAAATTTTTTCATTTTTCATTGGAATTGAATTCATTCTGAATTGTGAATACATATGTATTCTTGCCATACTGAAACGACTGCTGTTATTGGTATCAAACCAATAGCGATTCATACAAGCTACATCTTCTAATCGATAATTGGGCCAAAGAAACAATTTGAATTTCATGAAATTATTACTATGTTTGTCCTTATTCAAAAATTGCCCACAGTTTCTTATTTTGTTTTCATTGCAAAATATTGGATTTCTATCCACAACATTCAAATTCCGGGAATTGAAACAAATTCGAATTCGAAATTCTCTACGACGTCTGGGAGATAGAATATTTTCAGGAACAAGTAAATCATAATGATTTTTGTCTCCACTCAAAAATATGTTGCTGCGTCCTGCAATGGATTTTTCAAACCCCCCTTTCTCAATATATCTTTTTTTTGTGTATTTTTCCTTTGTTTGGTACCTCTTATTATCGACCAATGAAATATCCATAGTTTGATATATAATATATTTTTCGTCCCTTCGTATAGATAGACAAATTGGTTCAATAATAAATATTCCCTTTCTTATCAATTCTGCAAGAACTAGGTCCTTTTGAATTAGCATTTGATCTATATTTATTTCACCTCTTTGAATCGAAGATATAGCAATTTCATTTGGATTTATCAGTCTAAGTAGGAGACAATATATCCTGATATTTTTCATTATTTTTTTATTCAAGGGATTAGCCCATCTTAGTTGAAAAAGTAAATATTTTTTCAAAAAGAAATCTAGTTCCATTTCATTCTTGCTCTTATCTTGTTTTTTTTTTATACCCTTTTTCATTTCGAATCTTGCGTAATCTTCTTCAACAGCTTTTTTATTTTTTTGTTTTAGTAGATTCGATACAAGATTTCCTTGGACCTGTTGTTCATTTTCTTCCTGCTTGGAATTTACTAATTCAAGATCTTTTTTTTTCTTAGATGATTTCTTTGGATTTACGTTAATGTTTTTACTTTTTTCATTTCTATAAAAATGAAAAAAGAGTGATTTGATTGGGATGATCCAAGGTTGAATCTTATATACATCAAAAAGTAGCACAAATTCTGGGAAGAACCAAGTTTCTAGATTGGATATAGTATCATGATTTGATGCGGTATCATATAACCTTTCTTTATTCATTCCCATGCAATCAAAAAAGAGATTGCATGGTTTGATCTCTTGATGAATTGTAGGATAAAAAAGATCTTTTTTTTTCATTTTTTTGAAATTATTAATTTCAGTCTTAGTATTTTTCTGAATCTTGATGCCAATATGTGCATTGGCCCAGATCTCAATATTATTTATAAAACAAAGATGGAGAATTCTACAATCAAAATATTTTCTATCCAAATTTGTATTCCTATCAATAAGATATCCTTTTTCTATATAATAATTACTAGGTATACTTACCAATACATAAAATGATTCAGGTTTCGATGTATTGAAATGATAATGATATGGAATTTCTTGGTCCCCGTTTATTTCTAATGTTGATCCAGAAATGTATAAATTAGGAAGGCTTATGTATTTATATGATAAAAGATCATATCTGTAATGTTTTTTCCATTTGTCTTTTTGACTCATAAATGAATTCGCTGCATAGTCATTTTTTTTCATGGAATCAATTAATTGGTATTTTTTATCTAAATCCAATTGGATTGATTCCTTGTTTTGAATCATACGACGTTGATTTATTCTATTTCGCCATTCTTTAGGTACTAATCGAGAACTTTTTTTTTTAGATAAATCGTATTGATAATGACCTTTTAACCAATTTTTCCATTCGTTCATTACATATGTATGAATTTTTTTATGTCTTGATTTGGAATTAAAGATTCCGTGTATCATACAATAGTCTTTGAAATTATCCTTAAAAAAAGGGGAGTTCCCTTGATATTGAAGCACAGGCCCCAATTGATACTTATTAAGTAATTGGTTTTGTGATATTTTGTAAAATACATATGCTTGGGACAGAGAAGATAAATTCCAATACTTATTGTAATTTTGATTACTATTCTCAGTATTATCAGTATTTGAAAACAATTTTTTTAGAGTCAAAACAAAATTCATTGTATTTTTATTTTTTTCATCAATTCCTTCTTGTTCTTGATTTATTTTCTTGTTGTAAATGGATTTATTAAAGATCTTTTTTGTTGATTCAAAGAAAATTTGTGCATTGATCTTAGAAATGGTAATGGTACATAGCAAAATATCTATGTATATTTTTTCAATGAATGATTTGATAAAGTAGTGCGATTTACGCATTAATCGGATATTTTTCCTTTTTAATATTTTCCAAATATGTTTCTGCGATCCCGATCTTTTATTATCATAAATTAGAACTCTTTCTTTTTTTTTCTTGTCTTTTGCAGTTCGTTCAATTTGATTCCTTATTTTGATTGTCTTATCAGAAAGATCTTTCATTCTTCTTTCTATTAGTGAATAATTGAACCAATTCATCGTTCGAATTAGAACGGACGATTCGCGAAGAATCTTATTATTTCTTTTTAAATCTTTTTTGTTTTTGTTCGGTTCATATACTTTTTCTTTCCTCAATTCAAATAAGAAAATTGTATTTGCTTTCTCCAGTTTTTTCATTATTAGCTTGATAACTCGAACTATTTTGATGACCCCTTTTGTTTTTTCTTTTCTAACTTTTAGAAAGGATTTTATTTTTTTATTGAAAGATTTTAGAACTTGTAAAAATTTATTTTTCACCTTTTTTTTTATTTTTTGGAGTTCTTTATAAATAGGTTCAAAAAAAAAAGGTCGTTTTCGAGGAGAACCAAAGGGAAGTTCCGCTTCCATTCCCCAGACTGTTAAAAAACAAAAATTTGTTTTTTTCTCTTTTTTTTTCATTAGATCTCTATGATTAGATCGTGCCTTAGATTTTCTCCAAGGTTTTAGACAGAAAGGATATAGAATCTTTATCTGAATACCGTCTATTAACCAATCTTGGGGAAATTCTGTTTCTGATAATTGAACACCATTATAGGTGCATTTAATATGCATTTCTCTATCCCATTCCTGAAAATCCTCGTCCCACTCGGTAGATTGAAAGAATAACATACGGAAAAGATTTTTGGCTATTATTAATGAAGGTAATATAATGTATTTTCTAAGAAAAGATTGGGTTACTAACATCAAACCTCTTATTACTTGAGTAAATATAAAGGTATCCCAAGCTTCTGATATTTCTATCTGTTCATTTTTATATTTTTTTTCCTCTTTCTCCTTTTTTTCTTTTGTATCTTTTTTTTCAAAATAGGAAATTTTTAATTCTGATTCTTGTTCTCTGCCCATCCAATTTTTAAAAATGAGATTCTTCATTTCGTTGATATCAAAAGACGAAAAAAAAGATGTTTTGCCTAGACGATCCAAAAAAAGCGGGGAATGTACATTTACTTGAAAGAGGTTCCAAATAACTGTTTTACGTCTTTGAGCGCGCATGGATCCTTTGATTAGATTGCGACGAAAATCCGATTGTTGTGAGTAACGTATCAAAGCCACCTCTTCCTCTTCCGTTTGATCATCATTTTTATCATTGTTACTAGTATTCTGAATACTAGAAATAGAATTGGTATTCTGATCATTATCGTTATAAATTACCACACGTTTGGCTCTTCTTGAATGAATCTCATGATCTTCTTCCTCCAATTCTTCGTTATTTTCTTCTTCCTCTTCTTCCAAATTCTCGGTTAATTTGTATGACCATCGAGAAACCTTTTTACTGACTTCTTCTATTCTAATTCCAATAGATTGATTTTTCATTGTTTTTTTATCTTTTGTATGTGTTGTAATTACATCAAATACAAATTGCAAATATTTTGCTTGACTTTCTGAATCAATTCCTTTTTCTTCTGTAGAATTCAAAAATGATTGACGGTGGAGTTCTACGGGATCATTAAGAATTAGATCATGAATCTTATTTATAAAAAAAAATTCTACTAAATCTTCTGTATCTGTATAAGTATTCATGATTGCACGTGAATCTAATTTTTTTCTCGTTCGTCTATATGGTCCGTTGAAAAAAGGATCATATGCTTTTGGCAAGCATTTTGTTCTTTTTTCATCATCGCATAATATGGTTCTTTTTTCAAGCATATCCAGACTAGGGGATCCCTCATTTTTTTCTAGAATTTGGATTCGGCTTCTCAACTCATTGTTCAAATTGCACTTTTTTTTTTCATTAGTAGAAATCCAAGAATTATAAAGATCTTCGTCATATAGTTTTTCTATTATGTACAAAGAAATTCTTCGTTCTAGCATTTCCGAAAAAGTCGATAAACTGGGCGGGTATGTAAAGGATATTGTTTGTTTCC